ACAGGTTAAGAGCTAGGAATAGATAGTACCTTTCTTTTCTCCCTTTCAAAAATGAAAACAAAATAAAATTGAAATGATTGAAGTTTTTTTATTTGGAATCGTCTTAGGTCTAATTCCTATTACTTTGGCTGGATTATTCGTAACTGCTTATTTACAATACAGACGTGGTGATCAGTTGGACTTTTGATTAATTAACATCTCTTTTTTTTGACTGACCTCCTTCTTGCTTTCATATGCGGGAGGTCTAATTCAGATTGCTGCTCAATGATTTGCGAACAGTGGAATTTTGACACAATCTAATAAACAAGAGTAAAATCACGCTCTGTAGGATTTGAACCTACGACATTGGGTTTTGGAGACCCACGTTCTACCGAACTGAACTAAGAGCGTTTTTCTTGTTTTTTCTAAAAAAAAAAAAGGCTAGAAAGAGGACATTCTTTAACCCGAATCTATTTTGTACGTATATACTATATCATAGTATATCATAAATTTCAGAATTATATGTATGTCCAATTTTATTAAAAAAAGATAGATCTAAAATAGATCCCTCGTTACTGCGCAGATGAGCAGTAATAGGTAGGGATGACAGGATTTGAACCCGTGACATTTTGTACCCAAAACAAACGCGCTACCAAGCTGCGCTACATCCCTTTCAATTGGTTTACAGTGTCATTGTAGAGAATTCCTGTCTTGTTTTCCACATCCTTCTTTTTTATTGGTATATCAAATTAATTTCTTCTTTTTTTTCTCATATCAGATAACAAACATATAATGAAAAAAATTACTTTTTTTTACGAAAATTATCTCAATTTCAATTTTACACAAATAGGCGTTTCCATTTGAAAATGGAATCTATAAGATCGTTCTAGTAGACAATATTTCAATTCTAATTTTTTAAAGTGGGGGGGCGGAAGTTACGTATACAAATACAAGAACTTCTTAACTACATGTACATCTGTAGTTATATATATTACTATATATAATGTAATACAATAAAGAAGAAAGAAGGAGGATTTCAAATGCGAGATCTAAAAACATATCTTTCCGTAGCACCGGTACTAAGTACTCTATGGTTCGGTTCGTTAGCAGGTTTATTAATAGAGATTAATCGTTTATTTCCAGATGCATTAACATTTCCCTTTTTTTCATTCTAGTTATTAACATCAGAAAGGGGTGAAAAAATTTAGAGATACAATCCACGATCGGGGACTAATTCGCCCCCCCACTTTTTTCTAATTCATTCTAAAAAAAGTGGGGGGCGAAAGGTCATAAAAATGAGGGTTCAAGATCCAATTAAAATAGAACAAAAAAAGTGTTGCTAGGGAAAGAGTATCCTATGAGATACTTAAAAAAAATACTGTACAAAGATTTTAAATATAGTTTTCACAAAATCATTGTATTGCTTATTATTTGATTTTTATTTAATTACTAATTAATTCATTGCAACGAAATATTTCATAATTTTTTTTAGTTAACAGCTTCTATTTTTTTGGTTCTTGTTCTTTCTGGATCCTAAAATGAAAATAGAAGATTGGGGTGAATCATAAATCCAAAGGAGGTTTCATGGCCAAGGGTAAAGATGTTCGAGTAACAATTATTTTGGAATGTACCAGTTGTGTTCGAAATGATATTAAGAAAGAATCAGCGGGAATTTCCAGATATATTACTCAAAAGAATCGGCATAACACCCCTAGTCGATTGGAATTGAGAAAATTCTGTCCCTATTGTTATAAACATACAATTCACGGGGAAATCAAGAAATAGATCAAATTGAGTGTTTGTATGTCAACTTTTATTTTAAGAACAGGAATAATGCTCGTATCTATATATTATTACATATATATAAATATAAACAAATAAATCAATAGAAAGAAATCTAATCCTATATTCTGAATTCTATATAGAAACTCTATCCTATATAGAAATAGAAATCGTTTTTATTTTGATACGATCAAAATAGGATTTTAGAGATAAGGAATCAAAAAATTATGAATAAATCTAAGCGACTTTTTACTAAATCCAAGCGATCTTTTCGTAGGCGTTTGCCCCCGATCCAATCGGGGGATCGAATTGATTATAGAAACATGAGTTTAATTAGTCGATTTATTAGTGAACAAGGAAAAATATTATCTAGACGGGTGAATAGAGTGACTTTAAAACAACAACGATTAATCACTATTGCTATAAAACAAGCTCGTATTTTATCTTTGTTACCTTTTCTTAATAATCAGAAACAATTTGAAAGAAGTGAGTCGACCCCTAGAACTACTAGCCTTAGAACCAGAAAAAAATAGACTTATTCTTCAATTGAATAACAATTCCAATCTGAAGGAATTAAAAAAGAGATTAATATTTTGTTCGAAAAATCCAATCAAGAATCAAAATTTGATTGTTACGTCTGTGTCTGTCATAAAAAAAAAAAAGAAAAGAGTCGTCGAAAAGAAAAAGAATAACTCTTTTTTTAGCGACTATATACTCTCCTTTTGTTTTGACGACTTTTTTTTTATAATACTAATTTCTACTCTACCTTCCCCGAGCTCATTCTCCTTAGAACTCTATTTCAAATATTTGAGTGGATTTCTTCCAATCCCCTTATTTTTTTATCTCATTCGAAATCGTATAAAGACAACTCCTATTTAATAGAGCTATTTGTGCAAGTATTTTCCGATTAAGAAGTAATTGCTTCTTGTACAGATTGTGTATGAATCGGTTATAACTATAGAATACCCCCATTTCGTGAATTACGGCATTTATTCGAGTGATCCATAAACGGCGAAAATCCCTTTTTCTTTTACCCCTATCCCGATGAGCCGAAACTAAAGCTCTTATTTTCTGTTGAGTCATAGTTCGTGTAAGTCGTGAATGAGCCCCTCGAAAGCTTGATGCAAATAAACGAAGTTTTGTTCTACGCCTCCGAGCTATATATCCGCGTTTAATTCTAGTCATTGAATAAATCAAACTTTGATGAATAACTAATTAATTCTTTTTTTAATTATTCTTTTCCCCTTTACTAGTCTATTAATAACCAAACGAATTATTCCAATGTATAAAAAAAAATTCCAATGGCTTTTGCTACTCTAACCTTCCCCACCACTATTTTTTGCTAGGTATTTTCCTTTCCTTTGCTTTGAAAGGATAAATTGCTGATATAAAAAAATAGAATAACTACAAAAAAAAGTAGTAAATAGAAATGGATAAATAGTGGGTTCCATCGTTTCTATGGTTACTTCTAAAACGGTGAGGTCCTCTCTATACACCGGAGCTCCTTCTTTTAATTAATCAATACTATTGGTAACTTGTACAATTCACATTCTTTGGCTCTACCCCATGAATATTCCAGTAATAGGTCTTTCGCAATGAGATCCACTTTATACAGTAACGGTATTTCATTTTTAAAATTGATTTGGTCGTTTACCCTGTTAGTCCGTTCTTTTCTTTCAAGAGTGGAATCTTTTTAATAAAAAATGGAATTTCCCCCGCTTAATGGATAACCATTTGTTATCATTGGGGGTTTTCTAAAAAATAGAGTTGATTGGATTTGCACCAATGTAAACCATAAGTTTCAGACACAATAGAAGATATGAACGATCTATCTTTTTAAAATAATGAATCGAGTTCCTCCATTCTATTTTATTCACAGGTACTGATCCTTGATATTTCAAAAAGAATTTCCTTTTTGTGTCTCAGTCTATGATCTAAACGAGTCGCACATACACCCGAGTACATGTTCCTCGTCGCTGAGGGCATCCCCGAAGCGCTGGGGATTTCGTGACATTTCGGATTGGCTGTCTTGTATTTCTAATAAGTTGTTTAATGGTTGGCATACGGAATCATATAAATAATGGGCTGGTTTAGATTAGTTCTAACCGGCTAATTCTGAATTACTTCTCTTCAAGATTCTCTTCAATATATTTTTTTTAATATTGAAGAGAATATGAAACTAAACCTTGAATCTAAAAAGATATAAAATTAGACATTGTAGATTTGCATGAAATCGCTCCTATTTTTTATTGAACCGCTACAAGATCAACAATTCCATGAGCTTGGGCTTCTGTTGCTGACATAAAAACATCCCTTTCCATGTCTTCGGATACAACCCATATAGGTTTGCCCGTTCTTTGTACATAAACCCTTGTGATGGTTTCGCGAAGTTTTAGTAGTTCTTCCGCTTCCAAGATAAATTCTCCCGTTTGTGCCTCATAAAACGAACTAGCGGGTTGATGGATCATTACCCTGATGATATAATAGAAAAGGTTCTTCTATTTCGCAGAATGAGGCGAGATAACCAAAAAAACAGAGAAAATTGAATAACCGTACAGGCTTTTTTTGTGCATTGCATACGGCTCCACAATGGAATTGACTTTTTTGACCTTTCCTTTTGGCGAAAGAAAACAAAATATAGGTTGTATTATACGCAGATCCAGAAATCATCCAATTACCATCCTTCTTTTTTGTAGGAATAAAAAAAATACTATGATGGTTCCGTTGCTTTATATATCATTTTTTTTTATTCGTCTATGATTCAGCAATCCCAAAGTGTCTTTTTTTTTTTTAATATAAATTTTGTAAATAAGCTTCCGGTGTGAAAACAAAGTTTGTGACGCTGAGATGTGCCCGAATAGGTAAGATATCATTTGAAATACCCCTTCCTTATCTCATACTACTCTTTCAATATATAATCTAATTTTTTTTGAATCTCAAAAATTTCATATCGAATTCGAAGTGCCATGCTATTATTACTTAACTAATTCATATTTTGATGGCGAAGGCATAGTATTTTTTTCTCGAAAATAAAAAAACTCATTGGCGCCAAGCGTGAGGGAATGCTATACGTTTGGTAATTGCTCCTCCGACTAGGATAAAGGATGCTATTGAAGCGGCCAATCCCATGCATATTGTCTGTACATCGGGTCGCACAAATTGCATAGTATCATAAATAGCCATTCCAGATATTACCCATCCACCAGGAGAGTTTATAAACAAATAAAGATCTTTGGTATCCTTTTCTATACTGAGATATATCATAAGACTAATAAGTTGATTCGAGATTTCGGTATCAACCTCTTGGCCTAAAAAAAATAATCTTTCTCGATAAAGTCGGTTGATTAGGATAAAATTTTATTCCTTAGGAGCCGTACAGGCACCTTTTGATGCATACGGTTCAACAAAAATTGTGAAAAAATCAATGTGTCGATTCCAACCCCCCTTTTTTTTCATAGAAGGTTTTTCTTTCTAACTTATAACAGAAGGGCTTGCTCCCAAAAGGAAAATAAAAAGAAGTTTTGGCCCCTTTTATTAGATATTATAATCCTATAATAAAACGATTGATTAAGCCTGTCAGACTAACTTGATTCATTGATATTTTTTTTCATCGAGATTCAGTTGAAATGGCGATGGTTTTTTCTTGTTCCTGAACGGGCTTCTTTCTTTTTTTATTCCATTTTTTAGGTTTATGCTCTACCCCGAGTAAAAGGAAAAATTTGCCCGATTTTGATTTGCACATATAGGACAAATGAACCAAATACCGCGTCTTTTTTACTACTCTTTACTACTCCTTATTTTTTTTTTCAATTCATTTCTTTCACATGTCTTCTGTCAAATAGTCAACAAATTTTGAATTATATTATTTGATTTGAGTAACAGTTTTAGATCACCCTGTTTCAATTTTTTTTCTTTTTTAATAGAATTTTTAATCATAATTTTGGATATCATATAAGTAGTAATTATAAAAATATTATATATTAATTATCAATTGGGTTTTTGCTAAACGGAGCCTGGATACTTCATTTTATTAGTCCGATCACGTAAACCATAAAAAAATTTTGATAATCAAATATCAATCTAAATACTCCCTGCATTTAATTCCCCTTTATTTTTTGCGCTTCGCGTTACAAATTTTTGATAATTCAATCAAGCTTTTTGGGCGAAACAGAGGATATCTCGATCGAGGGAGAAAATGGGGAAATCCCATATAGCCCAATATATCTGACAAGTCGCACTATATGTCAACCCAAGATGTATCTCCTTCTCCAGGACTTCGAAAAGGTACTTTTGGAACGCCAATAGGCATGAAATGAAAAAAAAAAGAGAATGAAGTTCTCTATTTCACTTTGATGTGGAAACGTAAGACTGGGGTTTCGTTTTTTAATACTATTATCCTTTTTTCCTACTTTATTAATCATATTGAAATTAATAATATTTAATACATAAGTTGAATAAGCTAAAATATAATATAAAATAAAAGTAAAGTAAGAGAGAATGAATAAAAATAAAGGAAATTTTTTACGAACGGGCTTCTGAATGATGAACAACAATAGCTATCTTGGTTCATATAAAATAGGATTCACCCCCATTGCGTATTGGTACTTATCGGATATAGAATAGATCCGCTTCCCTTTTTTCCTATGAATCGAATTGTTCCATTATTACTAACAGAATAGAACAAATATTTATCCTTTCTCCGAAATAATTACCTAAAAAAGGGGGGGTCCGTAGCATAGTTTTTTCCAATGCAATAAAGTTACATAGTGTCTATTTTTCGTTGATAAAGGGGTATTTCCATGGGTTTGCCTTGGTATCGTGTTCATACTGTTGTATTGAATGATCCCGGTCGTTTGCTTTCTGTTCATATAATGCATACTGCTCTGGTTGCTGGTTGGGCCGGTTCGATGGCTCTATATGAATTAGCAGTTTTTGATCCCTCCGACCCCGTTCTTGATCCAATGTGGAGACAAGGTATGTTCGTTATACCTTTCATGACTCGTTTAGGAATAACCAATTCGTGGGGCGGTTGGAATATTACAGGAGGGACTATAACGAATCCGGGTCTTTGGAGTTACGAAGGGGTAGCCGGAGCACATATCGTATTTTCTGGCTTGTGCTTCTTGGCAGCTATTTGGCATTGGGTATATTGGGATCTAGAAATTTTTTGTGATGAACGTACAGGAAAACCTTCTTTGGATTTGCCCAAGATTTTTGGAATTCATTTATTTCTTTCAGGAGTGGCTTGCTTTGGTTTTGGCGCATTTCATGTAACAGGATTATATGGTCCTGGAATATGGGTATCCGACCCTTATGGACTAACCGGAAAGGTCCAACCCGTAAACCCGGCGTGGGGCGTGGAAGGTTTTGACCCTTTTGTTCCGGGAGGAATAGCCTCTCATCATATTGCAGCAGGGACGTTGGGTATATTAGCGGGCCTATTCCATCTTAGTGTTCGTCCGCCTCAACGTCTATACAAAGGATTACGTATGGGCAATATTGAAACCGTCCTTTCCAGTAGTATTGCTGCTGTCTTTTTTGCAGCTTTTGTTGTTGCTGGAACTATGTGGTATGGTTCTGCAACTACTCCCATCGAATTATTTGGTCCTACTCGTTATCAATGGGATCAGGGATACTTTCAACAAGAAATATATCGAAGAGTTAGTGCTGGACTGGCTGAAAATCAAAGTTTATCAGAAGTTTGGTCTCAAATTCCTGAAAAATTAGCTTTTTATGATTATATTGGTAATAATCCAGCAAAAGGGGGGTTATTCCGAGCGGGTTCAATGGACAATGGGGATGGAATAGCTGTTGGATGGTTAGGACACCCCGTCTTTAGAAATAAAGAAGGGCGTGAACTTTTTGTACGCCGTATGCCTACTTTTTTTGAAACATTTCCGGTTGTTTTGGTAGACGGAGACGGAATTGTTAGAGCCGACGTCCCGTTTAGAAGGGCAGAATCAAAATATAGTGTCGAACAAGTAGGTGTAACTGTTGAGTTTTATGGTGGTGAACTCAATGGAGTGAGTTATAGTGATCCCGCAACTGTGAAAAAATATGCTAGACGGGCTCAATTGGGTGAGATTTTTGAATTAGATCGTGCTACTTTGAAATCCGATGGTGTTTTTCGTAGCAGTCCAAGAGGTTGGTTTACTTTTGGACATGCTTCGTTTGCTCTACTTTTCTTCTTTGGACACATTTGGCATGGTGCTAGAACCCTCTTCAGAGATGTTTTTGCTGGTATTGATCCAGATTTGGATGCTCAAGTGGAATTTGGGGCATTCCAAAAACTTGGAGATCCAACTACAAAAAGACAAGCAGTCTGATGCAACATTGCTTTTTTTCTTCTAGTTTCTGTTTGCGATTTTATTTAATAGGTAGGGTACTGTAGGAATCTTGATTTAAATCGCTGCCGTTTCTGTGACTCTTTTTCTTTCTTTATCCAGAGGGATACTCTCAAGTAAACAAAACAGGTATGAAAGCTATAATTGTAAACCACGATCAAATTTATGGAAGCATTGGTTTATACATTTCTCTTAGTATCCACTTTAGGGATAATTTTTTTCGCTATTTTTTTTCGGGAACCACCTAAAATTTCAACTAAAAAATGAAATAATTTTTCATTATCTTCATTGACGTAATCAACCTCCAAATATTTGGAGGTTGATTACGTCAACTAGTCCCCGTGTTCCTCGAATGGATCTCTTAGTTGTTGAGAGGGTTGCCCAAAGGCAGTATATAGAGCATACCCAGTAAAACTTACAAGTAACCCAGATATAAAGATGGCGACTAGGGTTGCTGTTTCCATTATTATAGAATTGAAAGACCACAATGGATCTATGCTAAGATCGTTTATTTACAACGGAATAGTATACAAAGTCAACAGATCGTAATGAATACAAAATAAGATTTATGGCTACACAAACTGTTGAGGATAGTTCTAGATCTGGTCCAAGAAGCACTACTGTAGGGAAGTTATTGAAACCATTGAATTCCGAATATGGTAAAGTAGCTCCTGGATGGGGAACGACCCCTTTGATGGGTGTTGCAATGGCTCTATTTGCGGTATTCCTATCTATTATTTTGGAGATTTATAATTCTTCTGTTCTACTGGATGGAATTTCAGTGAATTAGACTGAGAAGAATCTTGAAGTCCTAGCTTTTAGCTCGATACAAAAAAGGTAAAGTATGTAGGTCTAAAAATTTTAGCCTATTCTCCTTTGGTAGTTCGACCGCGAATTTTTTTTTCTGCATTGTATATTTCCGGAATATGAGTGTGTGACTTGTTAGAATTGACCCTATGGATAGTACAGAGAATGGGGTCTGTCATCTTTATCAAGATGGTTTTACTTCGTCGGATATTCATTCGAGTATCTGGAGCACGAAATAGATCAAATAGATCACAAAGTATTCGAACTATGATTCATACTTAATACTCAGACCTCGTAGCCGGACTTCTTTCCGTTCTATCTTATAAACTTTAATAAATCAAAATATTTTTCTGCTTTTAAACTCTTATTTGGATCAAAGGACAAACGCTTTTTTGTATTTTATGTTTTTAGTCATTATAGCTATTTTTTTGATTGAATAAGTGATGATCCAATGGTTCTGACTCAGTGAACTTTGGACTTTGAAGGTTTCATTGAATTATCGTGGTTCTCGTATGAATCTGAGGTTTCAATTGATTAGTTAAGTAGGGTCTTAACAAGAGAATTCCTATCAATAATAAAGAAAACAAGAAGAAATTCCCATTCCCGTTCCATACAAATACCAAATAAAAAAGACAATAAAGATAGGTAATTTAGAAGATTCAAGAGGCCTGTAACGATCAACACAACATAAAGACGAATGAGCTGACTTGATTTTTTGGCATTTAACCACAAAGAAGAGCTTTCGCATTTTGACTCTTTCATATCTTTAAATAATATTGAATGAGAGAGAAGTTTCAAACTTTATATTCCATATCCGTTTCAATCAGTATTTGGGTCTTTTTTTTGTTTGAGCTGTACGAGATGAAATTCTCATATACAGTTCTTGGAGGGGGAGTAACCTTGGTTTACCTATCTCAATAAAGTTTATGATTGGTTCGAAGAACGTCTTGAGATTCAGGCGATTGCAGATGATATAACTAGTAAATATGTTCCTCCGCATGTCAACATATTTTATTGTCTAGGAGGAATTACCCTTACTTGTTTTTTAGTACAAGTAGCTACGGGATTTGCTATGACTTTTTATTACC